CGACGGATTTACAGGCTGTACTCTTCCCGTTAGTCCATAAGGATCGGATACCCATATTCCAGGACCGTACAGACCTGTTACATGAAATGCACCAAAACCAAAGCAAGCCACCCCGGAGAGAAATAAATGAATTCCAAAGATCTTGGGCAAATCCAAAGAGGGTTTTCCTGTACGTTCATCAGAAAATATTTCTAGATCCCAATAGACCCAATGCCAGATAGCTGCCAAAAAGCATAAGCCAGAAAACACAATATGTGCCCCAGCTACACCTTCGTAACTCCAAATTCCCGGATTCGTTACAGTTCCTCCTGTGATACTCCAACCCCCCCATGAATTGGTTATTCCTAAACGAGTCATGAAGGGTATAACGAACATACCCTGTCTCCACATTGGATCAAGAATAGGGTCAGAAGGATCAAAAACTGCTAATTCATACAGAGCCATCGAGCCCGCCCAACCAGCAACCAGAGCTGTATGCATTATATGAACGGAAAGCAACCGGCCGGGATCATTCAATACAACGGTATGAACACGATACCAAGGCAAACCCATGGAAAATACCCCTTTATCGAAGAAAAATAGACACTACGTAACTTTATTGCATTGGAAAAAATTAGACTATGACTATCCTATAGACTTCCCCTGTTGAGGGGATTATTTTCTAACAAGGATTAGGTTAATATTGATTCTATATTCTATTCGTAATAATGGAAGAATTCTGTTCGTAAGAACAAAGAGAAGCAGATTTATTCTATACTCGATAAGTACCAATATGCAATGGTGGATTGATACCATTTTCTATGAGAAAATATGTCCATCCTTCATTTATCATTAGAAGGATCTATTCGTAAAAATGTCCTTTATTTTTTTTTTGTTTCTTTCTAAATTTTTCTAATCTATCGATAAAATAAATATGATAAAGCCCATATTATAAAGACAATAAAACCAGATTGTTACGTTTCCACATCAAAGTGAAATATAGTATTTAGTTCTTTTTTCTTTCAATCCATGCCTATTGGTGTTCCAAAAGTACCTTTCCGAAGTCCTGGAGAGGAAGATGCATCTTGGGTTGACGTATAGTGCGACTTGTCAGATATATTGGGTCATATGGGATTTCCCCATTCTCTCCCCCGACCGAGATATCCTCTGTTTCACCCAAGAAAGAGAAATTGAATCATCAAAAATTGGAGCGTGAAGTGCAATTAAATGCATTATTTGGGGGAATTCATAGAATTCAATTAGAATAATTTATGGTTGGCTTTGGCTGGACGAAAAAAATGAAGTATCCAGGCTCCGTTTAGAAAAAACCCAATTGGTAATATATCTATGATTACTATGTGTATCATAAATGATTATTTGTAAAGTCATAACAAAAAGAAATGGTGATGGGAAGATTTGTCCTATATGTGCAAATCAAAATCGGGCGAATCTTCACCCGGAGTAGAGCATAAACCTAAAAAGATGAAAGAGACCCATTCAGGAACAAGAAAATACCATCGTGATTTGGATTGAATTTCGATGAAAGAATACATCAATGAGAAGTTAATTCGATAAGTTTATTTACCCTTTTTTCTATTATCAAAGAAGAAATCCAAATTCATCTTTATTGAAAAATCGAAGAAAAAGCCCTTTCATTAAAAAATTAGAAAAACCCGAAAAAGAAAGAGGACTGGAATCTATACATTGATTCTTTTCTTCGCAATTTTTTTGAACCGTATGCATCAAAAGGTGCATGTACGGTTCGTAAGGGATACAATTTTATCCTACTCAACCGACTTTATCGAGAAAGATTACTTTTTTTAGGCCAAGAGGTTGATAGCGAGATCTCGAATCAACTTATTGGTCTTATGGTATATCTCAGTATCGAGGATGAGACTAAAGATCTGTATTTGTTTATAAACTCCCCTGGTGGATGGGTAATACCCGGAATAGCCATTTATGATACTATGCAATTTGTACGACCAGAGGTCCATACAATATGCATCGGATTGGCCGCGTCAATGGGATCTTTTATTCTGGTTGGAGGAGAAATTACCAAACGTCTAGCATTCCCTCACGCTTGGCGCCAATGAAGTTTTTTTATTTGAGAGAAAAAAGAAAACTATGCCTTCGCCGTATGAATATTAAGTAATAATAGCATGGCACTTCGAATTCGATATGAAAAATTTTGTATTTTTTTTTTCAAAAGATTTGATTATGTATCGAGAGAGTAGTATGAGATAAAAAAGATATTTCCGACTTTCTCTTATCTATCGGAAGTCCAATTCAGCGTCACAAACTTGTTTGTTTTTACACCGACGGGTTCTTAACAATATTTAAGTTAGAAAAAAAAGAGTGCGAAAAAACCAAAATTTTCTTTTTTTGATTGGCTCAAAAAGAAACTTTGGGATTGCTGAATCAAAGACAAAAAAAGAAGAATCCATTTTAAAATAGAAAGCAACGGAGCCATCATAGTATTTTTGAACTCCTCCGAAAAAAAGAAGGGTGGCATTTTGATCATTTCCCCGTCTGGGGCTGATAGATTCTATTTTTATCTTTCTTGAATGGAAAAGTTAGGGGTCAATTTGATTATAGAGCCGTATGCAATGCATAAAAGATAATGCCCGTACGGTTGTTCAATTCTATCCTTTTCCTATTATTCTTTATCTTTCTTTTCTGTTTCTTTCATCACACCAGATAGAGAAACCTCCTATTATCAGGGTAATGATCCATCAACCTGCTAGTTCTTTTTATGAGGCACAAACGGGAGAATTTATCCTGGAAGCGGAAGAACTGCTGAAACTGCGCGAAACCCTCACAAGGGTTTATGTACAAAGGACGCACAAACCTTTATGGGTTGTATCTGAAGACATGGAAAGAGACGTTTTTATGTCAGCAACAGAAGCCCAAACTTATGGAATTGTTGATCTTGTAGCAGTTGAATGAAAAAAATGGATTTTGTGCAAATCTGTGATTTGAGATTTTATCTCCGAGTTTACTATTAAATAAATATAAATAAAAAATGAAATAAATAAAAAATCCGGTTAGGATCAATCTAAACCAGCCCATTATGTATATGACTTAACATGCCAACTATTAAACAACTTATTAGAAATACAAGACAGCCCATTCGAAATGTCACGAAATCCCCTGCTCTTCGGGGATGTCCTCAGCGTCGAGGAACATGTACTAGGGTGTATGTGCGACTCGTTTAGATCATGAGCTGACACAAAAAAGCAAGAAAACTGCTTCCAGTATGACTGATCAGTACGAGTGAATAGAATAGAATGGAAGAAGGAACTCCATTCACTATCTAAAAATAAGCAAATCGATCCTTCTATTGTGTATAAAGTTTATGGTTTCCATTGGTGCAAATTCAATCACCTGAATTTAAGATGAGAAACAATTCTCCATTGGTAGCAACTGGTTATCCATTAAGCGGAAAATTCTTATTGAAATAAAAAAAAAAAAAAGAAGTTCTCGCTCGGTCAAGAACGGACTACGAGGGTCAGCTACCCAGCTAACTTTCATAATTAAATATCGTTACTGTATAGGTAGGTCTCATTGTGAAAGACCTGTTACTGGATAATTCATAGGTAGAGCCAAAGAGTGTGGTGTGAACTATACAAGTTACCAATAACATTGATGAAATATTAAATGAAGTAAGGGCTCCGGTGTATAGAGAAGACCTCACCGTTTAAGAAGTAACCATAGAAACGAGGAAACCCACTATTTCTTTCCTATTTCGCAGTAAAATACCTAAAAAAGAAAAAATCGTGGTCGGGAAGGTTATAGTAGCCAAAGCCATTGGAATTTGTATTTTATACATTGGAAAAATCCGTTTGGTTATTAGTTATTAATAGGCCAGGACGGAAAAAATAATAACTGAAAGAAAAAAATCAATTAGTTATTTGTCAAAATTTTATTTATTCAATGACTAGAGTTAAACGCGGATATATAGCCCGGAAACGTAGAACAAAAATTCGTTTATTTGCATCAAGTTTTCGAGGATCTCACTCAAGACTTACTCGAACTATTACTCAACAGAAAATAAGAGCTTTGGTTTCGGCTCATCGGGATAGGGATAAGCAAAAGAGAAATTTTCGCCGTTTGTGGATCACTCGAATAAACGCAGTAATTCGAGAAAAGGGAGTATCCTATAGTTATAGTAAATTAATACATGATCTATATAAGAGGCAATTGCTTCTTAATCGTAAAATACTGGCCCAAATAGCTATATCAAATAGGAATTGTCTTTATATGATTTCCAACGAAATCAGAGAAAAAGTAGATTGGAAAGAATACACCGAAATAATTTAAATGAGGTTCCCCGGAGAATGAACTCCGGGAGGGTGGAGTTGAAGTCAAAATTACTATGAGAAATGCGCTAAAGTAGTCAAAATGAATGAACACGTTCAATAAAAAAATCTTTCCGATTCGTTTTTTTTTTTACGACACAATAATCTGGATTCTAAGATTTGTCAAATAAAACACCAATCCATGTTTGAGTTCGAATTGGAATTATGATTGAAGTGAACAAAAAAAAGCCTATTTATTTTTGGTTCTAAGACCAGTAGTTCTAGTGGTCGACTCGATTCTTTCAAATTGTTTCTCATTATTGAGAAAAGGTAACAAAGATAAAATACGAGCTTGTTTTATAGCAATAGTAATTAATCGTTGTTGTTTCAAGGTCAATCTATTTACTCGTCTAGATAATATTTTTCCCTGTTCACTAATAAATCGACTAATTAAACTCATGTTTCTATAATCAATTCGATCCCCCGATTGAATCGGGGGCAAACGCCTACGAAAAGATCGCTTGGATTTAAGAAAAGGTCGCTTGGATTTATCCATGATTTGTTTGTTTAGTTTATTTCTTATCCCGAAATATTTCTTAATTGTAACTCCAATTAGGATTCTTTTTATTTAAATGCAATATCTTCTATTTATATTTCAATGTGTTCTATATAATGTCATTTTTCCCCTTTCAAGGATAAGACATACTGGGTTCAATTTATTTC